TTCAAATCCAAAAATTTTTCTTACTTTATACGTAGGTCATCGACTCAGCCTTTGGCATTTATTTACTTAATAGTAATAAAAAAAAGATAAACATTTTTCCAATAATAATAAATAAAGGATTCAAATCATTTTATCGACATGAGTGCTATATATCGAAAAATTGCTAATTCTTTTTTTTTATTTAATTAAAAAAGCGTCTTAGTATTAACATGGCGGTAGAAAGAATACCCCGCTGTGCCTGGACTTCAAACAATTTAAGTTTTAACCATGTTAATAGTCCCACATTATTGGTTGCTAGAGAATCAAAGTATATTTACCAACATATCACGAAATGCTATGGTTCTTACATATGATTTCTTTATTTATTATTGATTCAGAAGTCATTCGTGAAATCATGCACCTTTCGTCCTAATTAGAATTAGAAACAAAAAAGAGGTACAATTGGTTGCATCCAACCTATTCTTGAAATAAACAACCCGCACGCACTCCCTTTCCAAAAAAGATTAATACACCAAATACTACACTGAGATTTATTAGATTTGTTGCTAAAATATCGGTATTAAACCCGAAACTCCCGGCGGATGGCCAGTGACCCAAGAAAACGAAAGAATCGGTTACATTTTTCATATGATTTCCTCTTAATCTCCTCTTATAGATAAACTAAAAAAATCGTTCTATTATTTCACTTTTTTGCTACTTCTAAATATAAAAAAATTTCGAAATGAATCTTCTTTTATTAATTGAGATTCCCCAATTCCCAATAAGAATAATACTTAACTTAACTTATTGTAATAGAATTACTAAGTTAGGTACTAGTTTTCATGGGAATTGCGAAATAACTCCTTTGTTGCAACATTTCTCCTTTGAACTAATCCTTTGAACTAATAAAGGGAAGGAAGGAAGAAAGCGAGTGGGTAACACTAATTCTTCATCCTCAAATAAGTCCTTCCCATAGGTTATTTTCGCAACAAATAAGTAATTCTGTAGAAGCGATATTTTACTATAATGTGAAAAAGCAACCTGCAAGTCCAAGACTATAAACGAAATATGTATTTCTCATATTTCTTTTCTTTGTCTCGGATTAAACAAAAGGATTCGCAAATAAAAGCGCTAATGCTACAACCAATCCATAAATTGTTAAAGCTTCCATAAAAGCTAAACTAAGTAATAAAGTACCTCGTATTTTTCCTTCTGCCTCGGGCTGTCTTGCAATACCTTCTACAGCTTGTCCCGCAGCAGTACCTTGACCAACTCCAGGTCCAATAGAAGCAAGCCCTACAGCCAATCCAGCAGCAATAACAGAAGCGGCAGAAATCAGTGGATTCATGATCAATTCCTCACACAAAAAAAAAAGAAATGGTTAATGATACAATCAACCAATACATTATGACTTAATTATTCCATTGCTAATATTTATTTATCCAGCCGAAATAACTAAAAACGCCGAATTGAAAATTCAAATAAAATAAATTGAAATAATAATATTATCATTAGATAATTAGAAAGACTTTCTCTTTTTTAGTTCCTATTTGTTGAGTTTTTCTGAATCAATACAACTTGAGTTTTTCCATTTCCTTTTTCTAATCATAAATTACTCTTCGATCTTTTTTTATTTTCTCTGTTTATTCATTCAATTCGCAGCCATAAACAAAATGGAAGTACTTCGGTTGGTATCTCTATCGAAATTCAAGTAGGGCAAATTAAATATTAGTTCATATATAACTTGTCAATATCTAATATAAAATATACATATGTTTTTTCCATAAAGTAAACCGCCTATTATATTTTAAATTCAATCGGATTTTCTAATCATTCCTCGAAACATCTAATCGGCAAGAATTCACTTATAGGCATTAGATTCCACATACGCGGGGCATCCCCTCTCTACTACAATTTTTTTTTTATTTTCCACTTCTCAAATATCATTTTTTTCTATTACCGTTAGACTGTATGTATTTGTATCCCTTTAGGCTCTAAATAAAATGGATTCTCTTGATAGAGTATCTTGAACCACACATACACATATATTACCTGGATCTAAACTAAAAGATAGACTCTTCCTAAGACTAATCAATGATGACCTTCCATGGATTCGCCTATATAAGCTGCGGCTAAAGTTGCAAAAATAAGAGCCTGAATACCACTTGTAAATAATCCAAGAAACATGACAGGTATAGGAACCACTAAAGGCACTAAAGAAACAAGAACAACAACTACTAATTCATCCGCTAATATATTTCCGAAAAGTCGAAAACTAAGTGATAGAGGTTTTGTGAAATCTTCTAAGATGTTAATGGGTAAAAGAATTGGAGTTGGTTGAATATATTTACCAAAATAACCTAATCCTCTTTTTGTAAGACCCGCATAAAAATAGGCTACTGACGTGAGTAAAGCTAAAGCAACAGTAGTATTTATATCATTCGTGGGTGCAGCTAACTCTCCGTGAGGTAACTGTATGATTTTCCAAGGTAAAAGCGCCCCTGACCAATTAGAAACAAAAATAAATAGAAACAGAGTCCCAATAAAAGGAACCCAAGGGCGATATTCTTCTCCAATTTGAGTTTTGCTCACGTCTCGAATAAATTCAAGGACATATTCAAAGAAATTTTGACCGCTAGTCGGAATGGTCTGTGGACTCCGAACAGCTAGAGCAGCTGAACCTAATAATATAGCAATTACAACCCAAGAAGTTATCAGTACCTGGCCATGGATTTGGAAACCCCCTATTTGCCAATAGAAATGTTGGCCCACTTCCACACCAGATATATCATATAACCCTTTTAGTGTGTTGATTGAATATGATAGAACATTCATATTGTTTTCTGACAGAAATATAGCTTTTAAAAAATTATTTTGATTCAACCATCCCTTTCTCGACTTGTCTATTTTAATTTTCTATTTATTAATCGAATTTTCTATTTAGGATACTGATTAATTACATAATATCCCCTGTTATTTTTAACTAGTTTTTGAGATTCAGGAGCTAGTAACCGATATATAGTTTAGGAAATCTATTTTTGATTTTATTATGAATCACGGATTTCTTATATAGCTAGAGTGGCCTTCACAAATTGCAAATACTAATTTGGTAAGAATTAATCGAATTGAAGCTATCGCGTCATCGTTTGCCGGAATCGAAATATCCGCAAGATCTGGGTCACAATTTGTATCGATTAAACAAATCGTTGGAATTCCCAAAGTAATACATTCTCTAAGGGCTGTATATTCTTCTTGTTGATCAACGATGATTACAATATCTGGTAACCCTGTCATATATTTGATCCCACCCAGATATGTTTGCAAGTGAGATAATTGTCTCTTCAACACGGCTGCATCTCTCTTTGGAAGACGAGCGAGTCTCCCTGCTTTTTGTTCCATTCTCAAGTCCCTAAATTTATGAAGTCTCGTTTCTGTCGTGGACCAATTCGTTAACATACCCCCCAGCCACTTTTTATTAACATAATGACAGCGAGCCCTTTTTGCGGCCCGTGCTACTGAATCAGCTGCTTTATTTTTTGTCCCAACAATTAAAAATTGTTTTCCTCTACTTGATGCATCAAAAACTAAATCACAAGCCTCTGATAAAAAACGAGCAGTTCTAGTAAGATTTAGAATATGAATACCTTTACATTTTGCCGAGATATAAGGCGACATTCTAGGATTCCATTTCCGAGTCCCGTGACCAAAATGAACTCCCGCTTCCATCATCTCTTCCAAATTGATGTTCCAATATCTTCTTGTCATTTCTCCCCACACTTTCTCTTTTTTTTTTAATAAAGAGATGAGGTATTCTAAAATAAATAATTGTTCCAACGGAACCTTCTTTTCTACCGCGGATTGTCCATTGATATACAACCCAAATCATTAATTTCTTTCTATTCGGCCTTTTTTTTTTAATTTCTTTATTTTATTACTAAATTAAATAACCATAACAAATAAAAGAGAAAAAAGATGAATCTTTTCTATTAAACCCAAATCATTGTTGTTTTGATCTATCACCGAGATTCTTTGAAAGACAAGAATCAAATAAATCTCGGTGGTAAAACAAAATATCTCCCATTTCTTTCTCGAATAGATTCTTTTTTTTTGTTTTCAAGGGAATGCCCTTATGTTGACTTGAATAGTGTACGAATCCTTTGAATCCGGTACCGACGGGTATCATTCCCCCCAGAACAACGTTTTCTTTTAATCCTTTCAACCAATCGATACGGCCCCGGAGAGCCGCTTTTGCTAAAACTCGAGCAGTTTCTTGAAAACTCGCTTCGGATATAAAACTTTGAGTATTCAGAGATGCTTTCGTTATTCCCAATAAGCTAGCTCGGTAACAAATCGCTTCTTCTAAAGCGCGCCCCGTTCGTTCCGCCCGAAACAATCCAATTAGTTCTCCGGGCAAAAAAACATTAGACATTCCATCTTCTGAAACCAAGACTTTTGATGTTATTTGACGTACAATAATTTCTATATGCCTATTATGGATCTGCACCCCCTGTGATCGATAAACCTTTTGGATCTTATTAACCAAAGAGATACGACTTTGCGCTATAGTTAGCTCAGCTCCGATCAAGAATCCCCACGGCATTCCAAGAATTCTTGTTATACGTTCGTTCCAACCATCAATCCTTTTTGCTAGATTCATGGATATTGAATCAATCGAACGAACTTCTAAGACTTGTTCTACTTTTGGGAGACCTTGCGTTATGTCACCCGACCTCGATTTTTCATATATAAATGTAACTAATGTATCCCCCTCATAAATGATTTCCCCATAATGACCATGAACTGTTGCTCCTGGAGTAGCCAAATAGGCCTTAGCCGATCTTATTACTACGGAGTCAAATTGAACAATTAAAACTTGACCCGATTTTAAGTGCGGTCCGTTTTTGGTTATACATACATTTTCACAAACAAATTGTCCAAGACAAATTTTTGTGGATGTCTCTTCACAAAAATTATAATGAAGAAAATACCAATTCAATTTGAATGGATTCAAAATGATGGTACTGCATGAGTCGGGACTATAAATTCTTACATTTTCATCCATTAAATAATATTGAAATTTAAGTAGTTGAAAGTTTTGTTTTAAATTGTCAAGTTGCAAATAATTAGTTACCAAGATCTGATTGTGAGTTAGTAAATGGTAAAATGAAAAAAAATTCGCAATTTGAATTTGAAGGGCTGTTCCTAAAGGACCCAATGAATTCCTAATTGGAATTAGGGGATCTTTTTTAATTGATTCTTTGTGATATTTTATACCCTTGAATCTGAATGGACCTATTCGAAAACAATTGGATGATGACACAATTAGAAAAAACTGGCATTCTTTGTTTATACCCAACAACGTATGAACAGTTCCTTGATTTTGGTTAAATGATTGTTGAAGTTTTGTCTTTGAATAAGAATAAATGGAATAAAATGGATTCATATTGGTATGATCGGATCCATCACCAGAAAAAAACGAGGGATCATTCCTTTTCCCGATATACGAAATATCCGATTTGACTAAATGAGTCCTTAGGAAATATCGAATCATACCCTTTGTTCTTACTTCAACAAAGGAAGCGCGGGCCTCCTCGATAGAAGAACTTTTTTTATCTTGATTCCAATTCAATACTAAACAAGTACGTACTAATTGAATATTTGTATTTGTGTCAGAAATTCCTCGAGTGGCTTTGCCATTTCCATAAAGGATATAATTGACAACTCGAAGTTGCACATTATCCCTTTCCTGCAACAAATCCCGAGGGAAAAGTGTTGCTAAATTGATACCATCCGTTATTTCATATGGGACTACGGGTCTAACCAAAACAAAATATTTTTTCTTAGTAGGAGTGATCCGTTGGACATAGATCCAATTTTTCAAAATTTTGGATTCCTTAGAATTTGTTCTGCCTGGTGGTATCAAAATGCCACTGTGTCGGGATATCTTATCTGTCTCCCCAGGAAAATGGATATCTCCAGAAAAAATTTTAAGTTCAATCTTTTTTTTTTTCTTCTCCACTCGGACCACTCCGCCTACTCGGCTTCTTATATTTAAAGTGATTGGCGTATCTACTCCAATGATACTATTGTTGCGTACCATTATGGACGAAGATCCGGGTAAGATATGAACTTCTTCAGGAATGAAAAAAAACCTATCCACTTTCATTTGGTATTTTGGTCGAAATTCTTTGACTCCTCGATATTCAATCAAATCTTCTTTTTTAACGATTGGCTGCATCTCCATAGCCCCATATTTAGTAATTCCCGAACTCTTTCTTCGATATCGAGGATCATCAAAATAAGCAAAAATACTATTTGTACGAAAAATACCATTTATGGGTATTTCAATCGAGATACCAGAAAGAGACATTAAGTCTTTTTCTCGTTCTTGACTTGATTGAAATGGGATAATGAATCTATTTCTTCGTTTCTTTGCCAATAAATCAGAATTTTTTGCAGGATATATGAGATTACAATAAGCTATTCGATTAAATTCTGAATAATCCAGAATCCTATCCTCTTTTTTACTAAACGAGTCCGATAATTTTTCTTTTACTTGATCGTTAGTGACTGAGGGGTTCGAAATAGATATTTGTTCGAAAGAAAAAGAATGAGTGTTCATTTGATCTTGATCCTTGTAGAGCGAAAAAGGGACTACACGGGATCTGTACGGCTTTCCTGATAATATCCATAAATGACTTGTTTTTGGTAAGAGATGAACATTACCATATGTAAATTCGGATGCATGGTACACATCGGTACTCCAGTGCATTTCTCCTTCTGAGTCAGAATAAATATGTTTTCGAACCCTTTCCTTAAAATTCAAGGTCGATGTCTCCGCACGAATTTCAGCAATCACTTGTTCGGATTCAACATATTGATCGTTTTGAACTAAAATAAAACTTTTTGGCGGAATATTCACATTATGTAGAATATCTTCACTCTCAATAGTGACATACAAGTCGATATAACATAGAAAGGCGGGGTGTCCATGACGTGTACGTGTGGGATGAACCAAATCCTCATTGAATTGGATTTGTCCATTAGAAGGGGCTCGTACATGTTCTGCAGTACCCCCTGTGAATACTCCGCCCGTATGGAAAGTTCTCAATGTTAGTTGAGTACCAGGTTCCCCAATGGATTGTCCTGCAATAATACCTACAGCTTCTCCCAATTCAACGAGGTCGCCGTGAGTAGGACTCCGGCCATAACATAATCGACAGATCCAAGACGCACTCCTGCAAGTAAAAGGAGTTCGAATGAATATTTGTTGGGTTCGAAGCGTTATGAATCGATTGACAAGTCCAACCCCTATATCTTGATTTCGGGTGGCAATGCACCGTGAACCTATATATATATCGTCTGCTAATACACGACCAATTAATGTTTGGATCCAAATTCTTTCTGGCATCATATCGTTTCGAGGACTTACAGAAATACCTCGAATGGTGCCACAATCTGTTCTACGTACAACAATATGTTGAACTACTTCGACAAGTCTGCGCGTGAGATATCCAGCAT